AAGGGGGAGGGGCTAACCAGAAACAGGGGACCGAAGAAAATACTTCTTCTTCCCTTTTTTCGGAGGAAGAGGTGGATCCGAGCAAAATGGACGAAACAGAAAAGCTACGAGTGACTGGAAAGAAAAAAAAAAAAAGAAAGGGCGAACTCCACTTTCGTTTTAAAGAGACATACTCTAAAAATAGACCGGTTTATGAAACTTCTTATCTGGATGGGAATCAAGAAAGTTCGAAGTTAGAAATATTAAAAAAAAAAGAAGATAAATATTTATTATGGATTGAAAAACCTCTTGTGACACTTCTTTTTGATTCTAAACGATGGAATCGACCTTTGCGATATATAAAAAATGACCGGGTTGAAAATGCTATAAAAAATGAAATGTCACAATATTTTTTTTATACATGTCAAAGTGATGGAAAAGAAAAAATATCTTTTACGTATCCACCCAGTTTAGCAACTTTTGGGGAAATGATACAAAAAAAAATATATTTTTTCACACCAGAAAAATTGTTTTCTGATGAATTGTATACTGATTGGAGTTTTATCAATGAACTAAAAAAAAGAAATTTTAGTAAGGAGTTTATAAAAAGAGTCGAATCTTTAGATAAGGAATCTTTTGATCTGGGCATACTTGAAAAAAGGACTCGATTCTCTAATAATGAAACTAAAAGAGAATACTTGCCTAAACTATATGATCCTTTCTTGCATGGACCCTACCGCGGAAGAATCAAAAAATGGGGTTCTCCTTTAAGCATAAATCAAACTTATAAAAAAAAAAACACGGATCCGTTTTGGATAAATAAGATTCATGCTCTACTTCTTACTACTGATTATCACGAACTTGAACAGACACTAGATACACTCAATATGAAATCATTAGCAACAGAAAAAGAACTCTCTTTATTGACATTGACAGAAGATGAACAGGGAAATATCGATTCCGAGGATCGAGTCAAAATTTTGAAATTTTTATTCAATATAGTTATAACTAATCCCAACAATCAAACAATTAGAAAAAAATCTATTGGAATAAAAGAAATAAGTAAAAAAGTTCCTCGATGGTCATACAAATTAATCGACGATTTAGAACAACAGGAGGGCGAAAACGAGGAAAATGTAACAGCAGAGCATGAAATTCGTTCAAGAAAATCCAAGCGCGTCGTGATTTTTACTAATAACCAGGCAAACGCCGATACTTATACTAATACCAAGGATGCTAATGATCCTGATCAAACAGACGAAGTGGCTTTGATACGCTATTCGCAACAATCGGATTTTCGGCGCGACATAATAAAAGGTTCCATGCGTGCCCAAAGGCGTAAAACAATTACTTGGGAGCTGTTTCAAGCAAATGTACATTCCCCCCTTTTTTTGGACAGAGTAGACAAACCACTCTTTTTTTCTTTTGATATTTCTGGACCGCTGAAACGAATATCTCGAAATTGGATATGTAAAAACAAAGAATCAAAAATTTCTGATTATACAGAAAAAAAGATCGAGAAAAAAGACGAGGCCAAAAGAGAAAAATACAAAAGAGAAGAGAAAATGAGGATAGAAATAGCAGAAGCTTGGGATAGTCTTTTACTTGCTCAAGTAATAAGGGGCTCCGTGTTAATAACCCAATCAATTCTTAGAAAATATATTATATTACCTTCACTGATAATAGTTAAAAACATTGCCCGTATGTTATTATTTCAATTTCCTGAGTGGTCTGAGGATTTAACGGATTGGAATCGAGAAATGCATGTTAAATGCACTTATAATGGTGTTCAATTATCCGAAACAGAATTTCCAAAAAACTGGTTAACAGACGGTATTCAGATAAAGATCCTATTTCCTTTTTGCCTGAAACCTTGGCACAGATTTAAACTACAACCCTCTCATAAAGATCCAATGAAAAAAAAGAAAGGTCAAAAGAATGATTTTTGCTTTTTAACAGTTTGGGGAATGGAAACTGAACTACCTTTCGGCTCTCCTCGAAAACGGCGTTCGTTTTTTGAGCCTATTTTTAAAGAACTAAAAAAAAAAATAAAAAAATGGAAAACGAAATGTTTTATAGCTTTAACAATTTTAAAAGAAAAAACTAAATTGTTTCGAAAAGCTTCAAAAGAAACAAAAAAATGGATCACTCAAAGCATTCTATTTCTAAAGGGACTAATAAAAGAACTTTCAAAAATAAATCCAATTCCATTTTTTGGGTTGAGAGAACCATATGAATTGGGCGAAACTAAAAAGGATTCGATAATCAGTAATAAGATGATTCACAAATCATCCCTTCAAATTCAATCTATGGCGTGGACAAATTATTCATTAACAGAAAAAAAAATAAAAGATCTGACTAAGAGAACAAACACAATCAAAAATCAAATACAAAAAATTCGAATTATAAAAGAGAAGAAAAACGAATTTCTAACTCAAGAAATAAATAGTAGTTCTAACAAAATAAGTTATCAGGATAAAATAGTAGAATCAGCAAAAAAATTTTGGCAAATAGTAAAAAGAAGAAATATTCGATTAATCCGGAAATTCTATTTTTTTATAAAATTTTTCATTGAAAAGATATACATGGATATTCTTCTATATATCATTAATATTCCAAGAACCAATACCCAACTTTTTCTTGAATCAACAAAAAAAATGATTGAGAACTTCATTCACAATAATGAAGCAAATCAAGAAAGAATTAATAAAACAACTAAAAATACAACTCATTTTATTTCAACTATAAAAACCTCACTTTCTTCACTTTCTAATATTAGTATTAGAAATAAAAATGAAAAAGCTTTTTGTGACTTATCCTCCCTCTCACAAGCATATGTATTTTACAAATTATCACAAACCCAAGTTATTAGTTTTTATAAATTCAAACCTATCCTTCAATATCATGGAACATCTCTTTTTCTTAAAAATGAAATAAAAGATTATTTTGAAGAACAGGGAGTATCTCATTCCAGATTAAGACATCATTATGGGTTAAGACAGAAAATCGTTTGGCATTCTGGAATGAATGAATGGAAAAACTGGTTAAGGAGTCGTTATCAATACGATTTAGTTCAGAATAGATGGCTAAAATTAGTACCAAGACAATGGCGAAATAGAGTCAATCAACACTATCTGGCTCAAAATAAAGATTTAACAAAATGGGATTCAGATGAAAAAGAAAGATTAATTCATTACGAAAAAAAAAATGATTTTCAAGCGAACTCATTACTGACTCAAGAATATAAACTGAATCAAGAACAAAAATATAAAAAATCGAATTTTAAAAAACACTATGGATATGATTTTTTATCATATAAATCTATTAATTATCAAGATAAGAGGGACCCGTATGCTTATGGATCACCATTCCAAGTAAATAAGAGGGAAGAGAGCTCTTATCATTACAACATGGATAAACAAAATTTTTTTGATACATTGAGGGATATCCCTATCCATAATTATCTAGGAGAAGGCGATATCCTAGATGCTATGGGGAATTTTTCGCACAGAAAGTTTTTTAATTGGAGAATTCTTCATTTTTGTCTTAGAAATAAGGTCGATATTGAGTCCTGGGTCGATACCAGTACCAAGAGTAACAAAAATATTAAGACTGTGGTTAAGAATTATCAAATAATTGATAAAATGGACCTTTTTTATTTCACAATTTATCAAGATCAAGAAAGCAACCCATCCAATAAAAAAGGAAACCATTTTGATTGGATGGGACTGAATGAAGAAATACTAAGTCATCCTATACCGAATCTAGAACTTTGGTTCTTCCCAGAATTTGTGCTGCTATATAATGCATATAAGGTTAAACCATGGATCATACCAATAAAATTACTTCTTTTCAATTTTAATGGAAATAGGAACATTAATAAAAATATTATTGAAAATAAAAAAAGGGACTCCCTTATAGCACCAAACGAAAAACAAATTATTGGATTAGAGAATCGAAATCAAGAAGAAAAAGAACCCATAGGTGAAGGGGGTCTTGTATCAGATGCACAAAAACAAGGAAATTTTAAATCCGTTCTCTCAAACCAAGAAAAAGATGTTGAAGAAGATTATGATAAATCAGACAAAAAAAAACGTAGAAAGAAAAAGCAATACAAGAGCAACACGGAAGCAGAGCTTGATTTCTTCCTAAAAAGGTATTTGCGTTTTCAATTGAGATGGGATGATTCTTTAAATCAAAGAATAATCAATAATATCAAAGTATATTGCCTCCTGCTTAGACTGATAAATCCAAACGAAATTGTTATATCCTCTATTCAACGGGGAGAAATGAATCCGGATATTTTGATGATTCAGAAGGATTTAACTCTTAGAGAACTAATGAAAAAAGGAATATTGATTATCGATCCAGTTCGTCTGTCGGTCAAAAATGATGGACAATTTATTCTATATCAAACTATAAGTATTTTGTTGGTTCATAAAAATAAACACCAAATTAATCAAAGATACCAAGAAAAAAACTATATTGATAAAAATCATTTTTATGAATTTATTGCAAGACATCAAAAAATGACTGAAAATAAAGACAAAAATAATTATGATTTGTTTGTTCCTGAAAATATTTTATCCCCTAACCACCGGCGAGAATTGCGAATTCGAATTTCTTTCAATTCAAGGGATAAAAATGGTATGCATAGAAATGCAGTATTTTTAAATAATGTAAAAAACTGTGATCAAGTTTTGACTAAAAATAAACATCTTGGTAGTGATAAAAAGAAACTAATTAAATTAAAGTTCTTTCTTTGGCCCAATTATCGATTAGAAGATTTAGCTTGTATGAATCGATATTGGTTTAATACTAATAACGGCAGTCGTTTCAGTATGATAAGGATCCGTATGTATCCGCGTCTGAAAATTCGTTAATGGTCCATTTTAATGGTACATTTTCCCCTATATTATGTATGTATCGTGCCGGGAAAACAAATAGATGGTCACAAGGATTGTCTTACATTTTATTCTGATACACGATACTAATTTAATGACATACATATCAATTAGATCGACAAATGAATCAACAAAATCCTCTTATTTGAACTCTCAAATTTTCTCTTTTGTAGAAATCTCTCACTCTTTTGTATCCCTATACGAATCAAATCGAAACCCGGATTGATTAATTTTATTTGAAAAAAAAAAATGATAAAGTTCATAACGAACTTAAAATCATCGTGTATATCAAAATGACTGGTATTATTATTACTGATCAGTAAAATTCACATTCAAAAAAAGGGGGAAATTTTTTGGTTTTATGGTAAAAAATTCATTCATCTCAGTTATTTTTCAAGAAAAAAAAGAAGAAAACAGGGGGTCTGTTGAATTTCAAATAGTTAGTTTCACCAATAAGATACGAAGACTTACTTCACATTTGGAATTGCACAAAAAAGACTATTTATCTCAGAGAGGTCTACGTAAAATTCTAGGAAAACGTCAACGACTGCTATCTTATTTATCAAAGACAAATAAAATACGTTATAAAGAATTAATTGGTGAGTTGGATATTCGGGAATCAAAAAATCGTTAATTTGCAAATTTTGAATTAGTCGATTTATTAGATTTTCATTTTGATGTACTTGTTTTCGTTTTCAACAATTCATGTAAGAATGAATCGAGGAAAAACTTATGAATCTATCAGCTACAGAAAAAGACCTTATGATAGTCAATATGGGGCCTCACCACCCATCAATGCATGGTGTTCTTCGTCTCATCGTTACTCTAGATGGTGAAGATGTTGTTGACTGTGAACCAATATTAGGTTATTTACACAGAGGAATGGAAAAAATTGCGGAAAACCGAACAATTATACAATATTTGCCGTATGTAACGCGTTGGGATTATTTAGCCACTATGTTCACGGAAGCAATAACCGTAAATGGACCAGAACAGTTGGGGAATATTCAAGTCCCTAAAAGGGCCAGCTATATCAGAGTAATTATGTTGGAGTTGAGTCGTATAGCTTCTCATCTATTATGGCTTGGACCTTTTATGGCAGATATTGGTGCACAGACCCCCTTTTTCTATATTTTCAGAGAAAGAGAATTAGTATATGATCTATTCGAAGCTGCCACCGGTATGAGAATGATGCATAATTATTTTCGTATCGGAGGAGTGGCGGCCGATCTACCTTACGGCTGGATAGATAAATGTTTGGATTTCTGTGATTATTTTTTAACAGGAATTGTTGAATATCAAAAACTTATTACGCGAAATCCGATTTTTTTAGAACGAGTTGAAGGGATAGGCGTTATTGGTGGAGAAGAAGCAATAAATTGGGGTTTATCCGGCCCAATGCTACGAGCATCTGGAATCAAATGGGATCTTCGGAAAGTTGATCATTATGAGTGTTACGACGAATTTGATTGGGAAATCCAGTGGCAAAAAGAAGGAGATTCATTAGCTCGTTATTTAGTCCGAATCAGTGAAATGACGGAATCTATAAAAATAATTCAACAGGCCCTGGAAGGAATTCCGGGTGGTCCCTATGAGAATTTAGAAATCCGATGCTTTGATCGAGAAAGGGATCCAGAATGGAATGATTTTGAATATCGATTCATTAGTAAAAAACCTTCTCCCACATTTGAATTACCGAGACAAGAACTTTATGCCAGAATGGAAGCCCCAAAGGGAGAATTAGGAATTTTTCTGATAGGGGATCAAAGCGGTTTTCCTTGGAGATGGAAAATTCGCCCGCCGGGTTTTATCAATTTGCAAATTCTTCCTCAGTTAGTTAAAAGAATGAAATTGGCTGATATTATGACGATACTAGGTAGCATAGATATCATTATGGGAGAAGTGGATCGTTGAAATGATAATTTATACGACAGAAGTAGAAGATATCAATTCCTTTTACACATTGGAATCTTTAAAAGAGGTCTATGGGATCATATGGATGTTGGTCCCTATTTTGACTCTTGTTTTGGGAATCACAATAGGTGTACTAGTAATTGTATGGTTAGAAAGAGAAATATCTGCAGCAATACAACAACGTATTGGGCCTGAATACGCCGGTCCTTTGGGCATTCTTCAAGCGCTAGCAGATGGAACAAAACTGCTTTTCAAAGAAAATATTCTTCCATCTAGAGGCAATACTCGTTTATTTAGTATTGGACCGGCTATAGCAGTCATATCAATTTTACTAAGTTTTTCAGTAATTCCTTTTAGCTCTCGCCTTATTTTAGCCGATCTCAATATCGGTATTTTTTTATGGATTGCCATTTCAAGTATTGCTCCCGTTGGACTTCTTATGTCAGGATACGGATCAAATAATAAATATTCCTTTTTAGGTGGTCTGCGAGCTGCTGCTCAATCGATTAGTTATGAAATACCATTAACTCTATGTGTTTTATCAATATCTCTACGTGCGATTCGTTGAAATAGAAACTTTTATTTTACCTATTCCTTTCGTTCGAGAAAATAAGTTGAGTTGATAAACTAAATTAGATAGTTATATATGAGTGAAAGAAAGCAGCTTATAAATTCGCAGTAAATTAAACAAAAAATGGAATCTCATTTCCTATGTACAAGAGGTAAGTGGAAGAAAACGTAAGCGGAAGAAGTCTTTACCCCAAGACGGGTTGATTAGTCAATCTAGCTTGAAGCGGGCTCAAAAGATCAACCGTATAGAGTTTTCGCTATCCTTTGTATGGATTCCCATACATGTATTGCTAAACAAACGGGGGATTGAACAAAAAACGAGTGGATGGTTAGGAACACCAAAATACATAAAGGATTGGTAATGGAGATTATGTAAATTATATAAAAAGAGACTTCTGGATAACATAAAAAGAATACTAATTGGGGCTTCAAATTCGTAGAAATGACTAGGCAGTACTCCCCATGATTCCGGTCCAGAGTATCCTCCTATCCGCCGATTAAAGTAATGACTATCAGGAACGAAATAATCCTTTCCTATTTTTTAGTTTAAGCCCCATTCGTGGTTTTATCAGATCCGAAAGCAGAATAGGAACGAAAAAGAAACAATAAAGAATAAAAAAGAAATCTTTTTTTTTTTCTTTCTTTCATAGATATAGAGAGATCTAATCCGTGTCATGATTTATGAGCTAATGGAATGTTTCATTTTTTTCGTAATAGAAAACAATGGGTTGAAATATCTATTGATATTCTACAAGAAGTATTTTATTGAAGGCTTAAGTTATTACTCAACAAATCAAAATTGAAATTATGAACGGGCGAGATCAATTCAGAAGCACTTATTTTTTATTCTTCAGAATATAGCAGACAGAATTCCATTGGTATAATTTTGGACCTTCCAATCTATTTTTTCTCTATCTATTCTACAACCATACGAAGATAAATAATACTGATTCGGTCCTCAAATTTATTTGTGACCCACGAGGAGCCGTATGAGGTGAAAATCTCATGTACGGTTTTGGACTAGCGATGTAAACAGTGATGTTATCATCGACTATAATTATCTAACAGTTCAAGTACAGTTGATATAGTTGAGGCGCAATCAAAATATGGTTTTTGGGGATGGAATTTGTGGCGTCAACCAATAGGGTTTATCGTTTTTCTAATTTCTTCTCTAGCAGAATGTGAGAGATTACCTTTTGATTTACCAGAAGCGGAGGAAGAATTAGTAGCAGGGTATCAAACCGAATATTCAGGTATCAAATTTGGTTTATTTTACGTTGCTTCCTATCTAAATCTATTACTTTCTTCGTTATTTGTAACAGTTCTTTACTTGGGGGGTTGGAATATTTCCATTCCGTACGTATTCGTCCCTGAGCTATTTGAAATAAATAAAATAAATGGAATCATTGGAACGACAATTGGTATCTTTATTACATTAGCTAAAACTTATTTGTTTTTGTTTATTTCTATCGCAACACGATGGACTTTACCTAGGTTAAGAATGGACCAATTATTAAATCTCGGGTGGAAATTTCTTTTACCCATTTCTCTGGGTAATCTATTATTAACAACTTCTTTCCAACTTCTTTCACTGTAAAGAAAAAAAGAATATGAGATTCATGACTTGGTTCAAACAAGAGAAAGAAACAAACATAAAATTATTCATAGATATTCACGATATGTTCCCTATGGTAACTGGGTTCATGAATTATGGCCACCAAACAGTCCGAGCAGCAAGGTACATTGGTCAAGGTTTCATGATTACCTTATCCCACGCAAATCGTTTACCCGTAACTATTCAATATCCTTATGAAAAATTAATCACATCAGAGCGTTTCCGCGGACGAATCCATTTTGAATTTGATAAATGCATTGCTTGTGAAGTATGTGTTCGTGTATGCCCTATAGATCTACCCGTTGTTGATTGGAAATTTGAAACGGATATTCGAAAAAAACGATTGCTTAATTACAGTATTGATTTCGGAATTTGTATATTTTGTGGTAACTGCGTTGAGTATTGTCCAACAAATTGTTTATCAATGACTGAAGAATATGAACTTTCTACTTACGACCGTCACGAATTGAATTATAATCAAATTGCTTTGGGCCGTTTACCAATGTCAGTAATTGACGATTATACAATTCGAACAATTTTGAATTCAATTCAAAGAAAAACTCAGTAAGTAAACCTCCTGTTCTATTAAAGTAAAGAGAAATTTCCCATTCATTCTTTTAAGGTTCCGTTTTGGTTTAAGTTAAAAGACTGTTTGGTTTGAATTAAAAAAAGAATGAGGCCTTTGGTCAATAAATAAAAATTCAATTACAAATTAACTGGTTGATAAGAATTTCGGATTCCTTTTTATTGAAAATAAAAATATATTAATATATTCGTAATTATTTCGAAATATATAGTTTCAAAAAACAAAATACCCTTTTCTTTTGAACAAACAAAAAAGAATCAAAAACGAAACTGTCCAATAATTGTGCTTAGAGCAATTCACGCCTAATAGATTAGGATTTTATTCAATTAGGAACGTATCATAAAAAAAAATTCCTGGTCGGGTCAATAAGATCATGAAAAGCATTTCGATTTATTTATCTCTTATTTTACACAGAATGGATTTGCCTGGACCAATACACGATTTTCTTTTAGTTTTTCTGGGATCGGGTCTTATATTAGGAGGCCTGGGAGTGGTATTACTTACCAATCCAATTTATTCTGCCTTTTCATTGGGATTGGTTCTTGTTTGTATATCCTTATTTTATATTCTCTCAAATTCTCATTTTGTAGCTGCTGCCCAGCTCCTTATTTATGTGGGAGCCATAAATGTTTTAATCCTATTTGCTGTGATGTTCATGAATGGTTCAGAATATTATAAAGATTTTAATCTGTGGACCATTGGGAATGGCCTTACTTCGTTGGTTTGTACAAGTATTCTTGTTTCGCTAATTACTACTATATTAGATACATCATGGTACGGGATTATTTGGACTACAAGATCAAATCAAATTATAGAACAAGATTTGATAAGTAATAGTCAACAAATTGGAATTCATTTAGCAACCGATTTTTTTCTTCCATTTGAATTCATTTCAATAATTCTTTTAGTTGCTTTGATAGGTGCAATTGCTGTGGCTCGTCAGTAATAAATCTTTCTAACTAGGAATAGCAAGCAATCAAAATGAAACCTTTTTCTGTTTTTTCTGTCTTATCGCATCCATTTTCTTTGAATTCTATTTGAATATTGCTCGTGTATAAAATAGAAATTCGTTTATTCGATATATTTCCAATAGATTCTTTTTTTTTGTTATACTCTAGTCAATCAAATCTGTTGAATTATTGTTCATATTAATAATGAATCGAAATTGATAAGGAGTTGGTCAATGATGCTCGAACATATACTTGTTTTGAGTGCCTATTTATTTTCTATCGGTATTTATGGATTGATCACGAGTCGAAATATGGTTAGGGCCCTTATGTGTCTTGAACTTATACTGAATGCGGTTAATATAAATTTTGTAACATTTTCTGATTTTTTTGATAGTCGGCAATTAAAAGGAAATATTTTCTCAATTTTTGTTATAGCTATTGCAGCCGCTGAAGCAGCTATTGGATCAGCTATTGTGTCCTCGATTTATCGTAACAGAAAATCAACGCGTATCAATCAATCAACTTTGTTGAATAAGTAATATTAATAATATTAAATTATAAGATTCACCACTTTGAATTAGCATGTACAATATGTTGGAATCTACATCATGTTTTCGAAAACGTAAGAAATCAAAGTATCTTGGTCCTTTCTTATGAGTTGATCCCGAAGGAAATTGATTAGAAAATTTCTGGTAAATCGTTGATTCATCTGGTGTTTAACTATATTTATTTACAAGTTTACTAGATTGAATTTTTATGATGTTCAAAAATTTATAGATCCCATGTCACATTCAGTAAAAATTTATGATACATGTATTGGGTGTACTCAATGTGTCCGAGCCTGCCCCACCGATGTGTTAGAAATGATACCTTGGGATGGATGTAAAGCTAAGCAAATTGCTTCCGCTCCAAGAACAGAAGATTGTGTTGGTTGTAAGAGATGTGAATCCGCTTGTCCAACGGATTTCTTGAGCGTTCGAGTTTATTTATGGCATGAAACAACTCGAAGTATGGGTCTAGCTTATTGATACGGTCCAGAAAACCCTAGTTGAATACATTTTGAATCCATTTGATTTTTTTTACTGAAAAAACCCGTGCTCAAAAAAAACCTTTTTGAGCACGGGTTTTTCTGGTCCAAGTGTATCTTGTCTTTACCACGAATTATTTTCCTTGGTTAACAATAATTGTATTTTTACCAATATCTGCAGGTTCTTTACTTTTCTTTCTTCCTCATAAAGGAAATAAGCTAATTAAGTGGTATACAATATGTATATGCATTTTCGAACTCCTTCTAACAACCTATGCATTTTGTTATCATTTCCGATTGGACGATCCATTAATCCAGCTGGCGGAAGATTATAAATGGATCAATTTTTTTGATTTTTACTGGAGATTGGGAATAGATGGACTTTCTATAGGGCCCATTTTACTGACAGGATTTATCACCACTTTAGCGACTTTGGCGGCTTGGCCAGTTACTCGAGATTCGCGATTATTTCATTTCCTGATGCTAGCAATGTACAGTGGTCAAATAGGATCATTTTCTTCTCGAGACCTTTTACTTTTTTTCATCATGTGGGAGTTCGAATTAATTCCCGTTTATCTACTTCTATCCATGTGGGGGGGAAAGAAACGTCTGTACTCGGCTACAAAATTTATTTTGTACACTGCAGGGGGTTCCGTTTTTCTATTAATAGGAGTTTTGGGTCTCGGTTTATACGGTTCTAATGAACCAACATTAAATTTTGAAACATTAGCTAATCAATCATATCCTGTCGCACTGGAAATAATATTCTATATTGGATTTCTTATTGCTTTTGCTGTCAAATCGCCGATTATACCCTTACATACGTGGTTACCGGATACCCACGGGGAGGCCCATTACAGTACTTGTATGCTTCTAGCCGGAATTTTATTAAAAATGGGAGCATATGGATTAGTTCGGATCAATATGGAATTATTACCCCATGCGCATTCCATATTTTCTCCCTGGTTGATAATAGTGGGTACAATGCAAATAATTTATGCAGCTTCAACATCTCTTGGTCAACGGAATTTAAAAAAAAGAATAGCCTATTCCTCCGTATCTCATATGGGTTTCATAATTATAGGAATTGGTTCGATAACTGATACGGGACTCAACGGAGCTATTTTACAAATAATATCTCATGGCTTTATCGGTGCTGCACTTTTTTTCTTGGCAGGAACGAGTTATGATAGAATGCGTCTTGTTTATCTCGACGAAATGGGCGGAATGGCCGTTTCGATTCCCAAAATATTTACGATGTTCAGTATCTTATCCATGGCTTCTCTTGCATTACCGGGCATGAGTGGTTTTGTTGCAGAATTGATAGTCTTTTTTGGAATAATTACCAGCCAAAAATATTTTTTAATGCCAAAAATACTAATTACTTTCGTAATGGCAATTGGAATGATATTAACTCCTATTTATTCATTATCTATGTCACGTCAAATGTTCTATGGATACAAGCTATTTAATGCTCCAAGTTCTTATTTTTTTGATTCTGGACCACGAGAGTTATTTGTTTCGATCTCTATCTTTCTACCAGTAATAGGTATTGGTATTTATCCGGATTTCGTCCTCTCATTATCAGGTGAGAAGGTCGAAACTATTCTATATAATTATTTTTATAGATAGTTTTCATGAATAAAAAAATCAAAAAGGAATCCTATGGTTTTAAAAATTGGTCGTTGTACAATGAAAAAGAAAAAAAAGAAGTCTTTTTTCTTCTCTTAAGTTTAAGTTAAGTAAAAAAGGTAAAAGCATTAAATTGAATTTTAATCAGACATCTTTGGCTTTTGTTAGAACCTTTTGAATCAAGTAGTGGAGCGATTCAAAAGGTTCTTGACAGCTTACAATAAGTTTTCTTATACTTATATATAATATATACGCCGTCCTGTGTTAGTATTTGTTAGGCCTAGCCTCTTTATTCAATTCAATTAGATGTTAATTTAATGTAAATGAACCATAACTATGTAAACCTATTCCTAATAGATTGACCCCAAAATAGCATATCCAAATTATAAGAAATCCCATAGAAGCCACAAGTGCGGAATTTACACCTTCCAAATTTGTATTTGTTCGGGTATGGAAATAAATCGCGAATATGGTCCAAGTAATAAACGCCCAAGTTTCCTTTGGGTCCCAATTCCAATATGATCCCCACGCCTCATTAGCCCATACGGCTCCCGAAAGAATTCCTATGGTTAAAAAGATAAACCCGAGACTAATAATACGATAACTCCAACGATCCAATTGTTGAGTCAATTGATATCTGTAATAATTTTTAGAAGAAAGAAAATAAGTGTTTAGTAAAACATTGCTTCTTTCATTCATGTATTGGATTTTCCCAAACGAAAATGCAAAATTATTGTTTTCACCAATAATCTTTATGGCCTTTCGAAATGTAATGACTAGAAGAGCTACTGATAATAATGATCCACATAAAAGAGCTGCATAGCCTAATACCATCATACTTACGTGCATCATTAACCACTGGGATTGGAGAGCAGGTGCTAATATTGCGGATTGATGCATTTTGGTTAAAAGACCCGAAGTGGCAAAGCCTTGGGTAAAAATAGCACTTGGTGCGGTTATTGCACTTAAATTATTTTTGCGCTTTTTAAATTTTAAATAGGAAACCATATGAATAAGGGAGAAACCCCATGAAAGAAAGATTAATGATTCATATAAATCACTTAATGGGAAATGTCCTGAATAAATCCAACGAGTGACTAATAATCCTGTTATACAGAAAAAGGTGACTATCATGCCCTTTTCTGATGAATCATATAGTCCTACGACTTCATCTACTAATAAGAATAAGGTTAAAAAATGAATTGTAATTACAATTGAAACGACTGAAAAAGATATATGAGTTAATATATGCTCTAAAGTTGAAAAAATCATAAAAATTATGAAAAAAGCCTGGGTTTCTCGATTTTATGGAATGGAAATCAGGAATGAAATTCATTTTCATTATAGGACTTATTCTATCTCTTTTAGAAGATACTATGCCGCCACTCGGACTCGAACCGAGATGCTCTAGCACTGCTTCCTAAGAGCAGCGTGTCTACCGATTTCACCATAGCGGCTTGCTCGAAATCATAATAACCCATTTTTTAGTCAATCGTCGAGATTGAAGGTGAAGGGGTCAATTCAATGTAAAATGTCAAATTTGTTAGGAAGCATTTCATTTTTATTGATAAATAACAACTCGTTGAAATAGCAATTTGAAGGTTCAAAAGGAATCTTTAGTATTTATTGTATCATTTTATTTATTTAATTATCCTTTCTATTTAATTAGGTCGTCAATAGAGATTTTTTAGTTTGTGTTTTCCTAAAAGAGAACTCCTTTATTGTAACTAAACTAACTAGTTGTAACTTCAATTCATAGATAAAATTCAACAAAACAAAAAAGGGTTCTTTATCATTTTCATTTTTTAATGATTCATTTCTCA